TTCCCTATTTCTACTCACAGGATCCTGAGGAAAAGAATTTGGTTTCCACCGAGCGGAAACAATATGCCGATGGTTCTAGTAAACCAAAACCACCGTTTTATAGCTAAAAGCTTCAATCTCCCTTTTACAACACAAAAATTGAAGATCTAGTTACGATTGGAAATAAACTTTTGTATCTTTATCCATGTATCCTTGACTCATACTCATTCAATTGGAAGAGTTGATCCAATGCAAAAAAATTATGCTTCACGATTCCATAATCCAATTTTATCTTTATTCAATTTATAATTGACCTTTGGATACAAATCGTGAGAATGTATATTCTTCCTCAAATATGCCATTGAGAGGTAAAGGATTAAACCTTTTTAAGAAATAAAGTTTTGATTCGGAATATGAAAAAACCGAAAGACCCCTTAACTATTTAAGTTGTTAATAGAACGAATCACACTTTTACCACTAAACTATACCCGCTACAATTTATATATTGTATATAAATGGAGGAACATTTGTCGAACAAAGAGATGAGATACAATCAAGATAGCATCAGAATCATGAAAATGCTAGTGTTTACGTGTATTTTGCCCCCCGGAAACTTGATAAAAAAAAATAGGCGAATAGCAAAAAGCTTATCTTATTTAAATAAGATAAAAAGTTATAATTATAATTATACTTTTCGTTTGCTGGGAAGTCATTACTGAGAGTTCCGGTCCGAAGGAGTCATTGAAGCCGGATCATCCAAATGATCAATTCTGTATACACAGTTCTTTTCGACTTTCCTTTAAACTGTCAGATCTTATGAATTTAGGTCAATTGATCTCAAGTGTTCAAATAAAGCTTGTTCTTTTAATTGAACAAGTACAAGTAAATGATCTATTTATAATTGATTATAAATAATCAATATGAAAAATATGTATATTTATATAGTTGAGGTTATTTTTTATTTAATATATGTATGTGTATGTGTTTTTTTAGTCCACTTTTTTCAGTAAGTAAATTTTTATTTATAAAAGAATAAAAAAAAGAACATTAAGAAGAAAATATAAAATATTTAGAAGAAAATATAAAATATTTATTATTATATAAAATTATATAAAATATTTATTATTAATAATAAGAAATGATGAAACTTCCATCATAGGAATGGGGATGGAAATTGCCCTTGTTGCTTCTTTAATAACAAGTATTTATGATTTGATATCAAATCATAATTGAATTGGTTGATCCATGAATGATTGATTCATTGAAACTAAAAATAAGTAATGGCCCGGCCAGTACTCCAGTACTTAAATTGGGCCGGGGGAATAAATCTTTTGTACAAAATAAAATCAATAAGGCATTTTTTCTATTGGTGATATCTCTTTCGAATCATTATATAAATTGAATTGCGGATCAAATTTGTAAATATCTTTAAATATTTTAATATATATTTATATATATAATTATAGAATTTATATAATATAGTATAGAAATAATATAGTATAGAATTTATATAATTAATTCTCTTTTTTTTATATTGGTTATATGTTATTTTTCTATCCTTCTAATAAGGAAAGAAAACTGGGGTTTTTTTGATCAATCTTTACTTCAACTTCGCGTGTCACATCACATAAAAAATTTTTCAAATTGGAATTTGGAGAGATGGCTGAGTGGACTAAAGCGTCGGATTGCTAATCCGTTGTACGAATTATTTGTACCGAGGGTTCGAATCCCTCTCTCTCCGCTCTATCTAATCACTTGAAACTTTTAAATTCGAAAAAATATCAATCAATCCCTTATATTTTATCATCAAAAAAATAAGAAAAAAGAAAGGAAAAACAAAAAAGATCTTATGGTTATTCCTCACGTCCAGGATTGCGCCCTGGATCATTAGATAAGAATCCGAAAATGAAGAGAGAAACAAAGAATATCACTACTGTATAAACGAAGAGTTTGAGAGTAAGCATTACAAAATCTCCAAGATTTTTTTTTATGGGAATGGATTACCTAATTTTTTTGGACCACATATGCTATTTTAACATGACACCTCACAATCACAATAAAAAAAAAATTTTCACTAATTTATTTGTAATAAGATTCTGAGTCCTTCGTTAGAAAAATTTTCTTGTTACCCCCACAATTACAATTAGGTATTGTGGAAGACCTAATAAAGTCTTTGTTCACTGGAAGGTCAGAGTTAGAACAAGGAAATAAATGGATTCAAATTAATTACTATGGTTATTCAATATAAAAAATTTCTATTTTTTGAATCGAGGGTTCATAATGTAAGACTATCCAATCCTATTAATTTTTTTGATCAAAAAAATCATGAATTTAGGAAAGTATTAAAGATTTCAGCGAAAACTTACAGCGGCTTGCCAAACAAAGGCTAAGAGAAAAAAGAATAAAGGTATGATGGGCATAACGTCTACGATTGGATTGAAAAAGGCATAAGCCTCGGGCAATTTGGCGAAGAAAAAACTACTTGAATAAAGGGCATAATTAAGACAGATACAGATTAAACTAAAGATATTAAGCATAACAAAAATTTTGTTCTTGTAGATTAGATAATTTGATTTTGATTGAGTTACTTTATATAATATAAGGTAAAAATAAAAAGGGGCAGGTCAAAAAAATCCCCTTTTTCTATTCTTAAACGAGAATACAAGGAATTATACTTTCATACAATATTTTAATTTCATTTTATGTAATGATCAATAAATTTTTGATTATTCTATATCGACATGTGTCATGTCGAATCCTAGCAACAAGATTTCCCGTATGTATCTTATTTAGGTTGGGCTGGAATTGACGAATAACCAAAACTAATAATAGTCTTTATAAGTGTCGAATAGAAATCTAAATGGGGCGTGGCCAAGCGGTAAGGCAACGGGTTTTGGTCCCGTTACTCGGAGGTTCGAATCCTTCCGTCCCAGATCGTTTCAATCAGAAACGACAAATGGAATCACATTGTATCCGACAGTAAACATAAAATTGTTAAAGAAAAAGAAAATCTTTATAAATATAAATGAATAAATGAACGAACAAGTCTATAAGTCTATATATTATGTATTGTTATTGTCCTATTTTAGTAAAAATCATTCGGTTAAGTGAAAAAGAATCCGAAATTCCTTAAATATCCATAATTACTTATGGATTACTTACGGGAAAAATATTGTATATGATAGATACGAAAAAATAAGAATAAGAGGAGTATGATTTTCTCTTTTCAGATGAAAGAATAACGACCTTAATCTTACCTTACACGATACCTTTTCTATTCCATGCCCATGAAAGCCAATAAACTTTATTCCCAATCTATCTATGTTTTAAATTAAACAATTTATAATTCAATTGAACATGATGAAAATTTGTACCTCTTTAGTGAATGAGATATCTGCTAAAAATTTGGAGTTATTCATTGTGAGTGCGTCGACTTGTTGATTGAATTAGAGATCAAATTCAGTCATGAACGAAAATATGTTTTCCGGCTATAACCCGAAGTCGGAGATTCTTTAAACTATTTTTACGGAATTTTTCATGATATGAATCTTTGGTACTCAAAAGAAGTGTGATAAATCGATATTGTCGAGAAACTTCCGACCTTTCCAGGTCATTGGAATAGCTTATTTAGTTAAAATTATTTTGTTCCGGGATTTGGAATACCTTAAATACCTTTAAGGTCCTTCTTTTTCTTTTGAGGTTTATAGCTTATTTGGTCGAGAAAGATGGGCCTCCATCATTTCATGATTGGTCGTCCCGAACAATCTATTAAAGATATAAATAAGTCTTAAGCAAACTCGTTTATTCGTCTTTTTTTTTTTTATTAATTTATATGATATGGGGTTCAAAAATTGTTTTTGAGCCCTCTCCAGAAAATACTTATCTATCCATAGATAGATAGAAAATATGGACTATACTATTACTATTTACTATATAGTAATAGTAATAGTAATAGTAATAATACTATTATAGTATAGTATAGTATAGTATAGTATAGTATAGTATAGTATAGTATAGTATAGTATAGTATAGTATAGTATAGTATAGTATAGTATAGTATAGTATAGTATAGTATAGTATAGTATAGTATAGTATTATGTACCGGTATATACTGTTCGACCCAATGACTATTCATCATTCTATATTGAATCAATTTCATATTATATTGGTTCGAAATGAAATTAGAGAAATGTTATGGTAAAACTTCGTTTGAAACGATGTGGTAGAAAGCAACGTGCGACTTGAAGGACATGATCGGCTGTGGATTCTGACATCCACCATTTTCTATAAGAATGAAGATGCCCTCAGCTCGACATAGTTTGTTCTATTCCACTAGGAACCTAATTTGTGTTAGGTACTAATTTAAATAGTACATGATGAAGCTCGAGCAGAAAAAGTAAAAGTATTGATTCATTTATCGGGGAGAAGAATCTAGGGTTAGTGACAATTAATAAGTTGGACCAACTTTGTAAGTATATCCTCAATATAGAAATCGAAAGGGTAAAATTAAAACAAGTAAAAAACGCAAAAGGTATGTTGCTGCCGTTTTGAAAGGAATAAGGATCACCGAAGTCATGTCTAAACCCAATGATTTCACAAAGCAAAGATAAAGGATTCCGGAACAAGGAAACACTATTTTCAATTGTCTCAACAATTGTATCAGAATCAGAATGAAGAATCAAAAAAGATTCGAGACGAGATAAACAAAGGAGGTTAGAGACAGCTCAATAAATGTCTAAGGAGTTCCCCTCGAACTCTTTCAGAATTACTCAACTTGAGTTATGAGTACGACTGAGATTTACTTTTTCTGTAAGGAATAAGAAAACCACTTAAATCATATTTTAATTTATGATTTTATAGATCCATGGGCCAATTATATACTTAAATATAGAGAAATTAGAATCATTTTTCTCGAGCCGTATGAGGAGAAAACCTCCTATACGTTTCTAGGGGGGGTGAATTGTTTATCTACATCTATCCCGATGAGCCATCTATCGAATCGTTGCAATTGATGTTCGATCCCGAAGAGACGGAAGAGATCTTCGAAAAGTGGGTTTTTACGATCCGATAAAGAATCAAACTTATTTAAACGTTCCTGTTATTCTATATTTCCTTGAAAAGGGCGCTCAACCTACAGTAACTGTTCATGATATTTTAAGGAAGGCAGAATTCTTTAAAGAAGGAACTTCGAGTTAATTATGAATTTTCATTAAAAATTTTCAAATTTCAATAAAAATAAAGTAAAAAAAAAAGATAGAGGGTAACTAGCCTCTATCTTTGTGTAATTATTTCCCCGGAATTTACCGACAAAGGCGGGATACATTTTTCTTATGATATCTCTATTGATTGAATGAGCTCGAGATTTTTTCTCTATCCCTTCCTTATTTTTCCATTCAAATTTCTTATTTCTCTTCTTATTTCTCTTATGCTAATCCAACGCAAGGCTTTTTTTTTAGAAAAAAAAAATAATGGATTTTCTCAATATTCCATTCATATTGACAATGTTGTATTGAACCAATATAATTCGATCGTAGATAAAGAAATCCGTTTATCCCTACCCCATATTGGTTCTTTCCTTCACTTAAATCAAATGAGGGAGGGTTTTGCTGGATTTATTGTAATACAAGACATATTTTCTTAACAACAAAAAAACATACACAACGGATCAAGAGAAAAATGGGTGTCAATTTGAAAATCTATATCGGATTGGGAATCTATTGTTTTTTAATCCGATCCGCTCATTTTTATATTTTTATGTTTATTACAATTACAAATTGATCAACAAATCTTTCTTTTACATTTCGATTTGTTGCTAGTTCAATGTTTTGATTTTGACGGAGTTCTCCGCAGTACAATCCAATTAAATTTTTGCATTTCGATCGTATCTACACTAACACTAATATATATATATATATTATATATATATTTATATATTTTTATATATTTTTTATTTTCCGGGTTGCTAACTCAATGGTAGAGTACTCGGCTTTTAAGTGCGACTATGATCTTTTACACATTTGGATGAAGCAACGAATTCGTCCAGACTATTGGTAGAGTCTATAAGACCACGACTGATCCTGAAAGGTAATGAAGGAAAAAACAGCATGTCGTAATAAGATATAAATTGATTTATTAATCTATTTTTTTTTTATTCAAATAGAACTTTGAATTTATCCTTACTAGATCGTTACAAAATCAAAATATTGTGTTGATTTTTTTAAAGGGACAAAAGAAATTCACATTTACAATTTGGTCTAATGAATAAATGGATAGAGTCCTATGGCTCCAATTCTGGTAAAACAAAAAGCAACGAGCTTATGTTCTTAATTTGAATGATTACCCAATCTAATTAGACGTTAAAATAGATTAGTGCCTGATGCGGGAAAGGGTTCTCCTATGAGTGGACCATTGATTCTTTTTTTTTTTTAATCCTAACTATTCTCCATTATGAATTGGAGACAGATGTGTAGAAGAAAGAGTATACTGATAAAGAGAATCTAATTTATTCCAAAATCAAAAGAGCGACCGGGTTGCAAAAATAAAGGATCTTGGACCCTCTGTTTATTATAATAAACATAAACCAATTCCAATTGGAGATAAAAAGATAGGAAAGAGATCTGTTGATTGGACTCCCCGTCTCGGGGTATATCTTTTGATTTATACTGAGTAGATAGTATACTATCTATTATAGTATATACATAATCTATACCCTGTTCTGACCATATTATATTGCACTATGTATCATTTGATAACCCAAGACACGCCCCCCTGTCTCCGTTTTAAATAGAGAAATTGAAATGGAAGAATTACAAGGATATTTAGAAAAAGATGGATCTCGGCAACAAAACTTCCTATATCCACTTATATTTCAAGAGTATATTTACACACTTGCTCATGATCATGGGTTAAATAGTTCGATTTTTTACGAACCCATGGAAATTGTGGGTTTAGGTTATGACAATAAATCCAGTTCCGTACTTGTGAAACGTTTAATTACTCGAATGTATCAACAGAATTCATTGATTTATTCAATGAATGACTTTAACCAAAATCGATTCGTTGGGCATAACAATTCTTTTTATTCCAATTTTTATTCTCAAATGGTATCAGAAGGTTTTGCAGTCATTGTGGAAATTCCATTCTCGCTTCGATTAGTACCTTCCTCCGAAGAAATACCCAAATCTCAGAATTTACGATCTATTCATTCAATATTTCCCTTTCTAGAGGACAAATTGTCGCATTTAAATTATGTCTTAGATATACTAATACCCTATCCTATTCATCTAGAAATCTTAGTGAAAATCCTTCAATGCTGGATCCAAGATGTTCCCTCTTTGCATTTTTTGCGATTCTTTCTCCATGAATTTCATAATTGGAATAATTTTATTACTCCGACTAAATCTATTTCCGTTTTTTCAAAAGAAAATAAAAGACTATTCCGGATCCTGTATAATTCTTATGTATCTGAATATGAATTTGTATTCGTTTTTCTTCGTAAACAATCCTATTATTTACGATCAA